GCAAACATTGTTGCATTAGACATGGTTGCATCAGAGCCTACTCAAACTCAATAAAGGTTTTATTTTGGAAAGTTATCTACTATCTATTCTATCATGCAATAACTTTTTTCTTCTCATTCAATATATTATGTCAATTGATGAGCATACTAATTAATACTAAATAAATAATAATACTAAATAAATAATAACTAATAACGAGTTAAAATAAAAGTAAAAAAAAAAAAAGGGTGTTATGTTATAAGGCTCTTGTTCCAAACAAAATATAAAAAAAATGGAATAAATACAATTGAAAAAGAAAAGATCCAAATTACTAATATATATTACTAAATATATATTAGTAATTTTAGTAATGACCCTATTTATATTATAATTATAATATTTTTTTGAAAATATAAATGATTGAAAATAGGATTTCATTTAATTTAAAGAGAGTTTCATTTTTAATTTAGAAATGAAGTTCCATGTTATTTTGACATTCCTTTATTCAAGATACTTTATTCAAGAGTTGCTCGAGAAATCGGTTGAGTCAGAATCGTAGGATGAATAGATGTCAAAGAGGATCAATTTTTTTTTATTTCTGTCACTATTGTTTGTGCTGTCTATAATGAAATGAATAATGAATGATAAATGAAATCAAAAGCTTTCAATTCAATTGGGACTCATTTTGTCAATTGGTCTTTTTATTATCTTATATTTTTCAAGATAAGAAACTTAGGTAAGTGTTTCATAAATAAACATATGTATAAATAGAACGTATCCCATTTAGTTCCTTCATGCCTACTATAACGAGTTATTTCGGTTTTCTACTGGCGGCTTTAACTATAACCTCAGCTCTATTTATTGGTCTGAGCAAGATACGTCTTATTTGAAATTGATTGAATGAACAATTCAATTCATAAAAATGTTTTTGTGAGATATCCAGGTAGTCCATAGTTCCTTCCCATGTGAATTGTAATTCTTGATTATTGAGATTCGTGGGCGATTTGGATTACTATTTAGAGATAGATATTACCCCCCTTTTTTTTTACCTACCTTTAAAAATCAAAAAATGATTGAAGTTTTACTATTTGGAATCGTGTTAGGCCTAATTCCTATTACTTTGGCTGGATTATTCGTAACTGCGTATTTGCAATACAGACGCGGCGATCAGTTGGACCTTTGATTAAGTAAGAGCTCATCTCTTTTTAAATAACATCTCTTTTTTTTATTGACCTCCTGCGGATTAAAGAAAGGAGGAGGTCAAATTAGGGTTGCTGCTCTAGTTAGTAAAGTTATTTACTTGTAATTCGACCCAAGAAGAACAGAAGCACGCTCTGTAGGATTTGAACCTACGACATCGGGTTTTGGAGACCCGCGTTCTACCGAACTGAACTAAGAGCGCTTTCTTTCTTATCCCAATATAAAGGGCTGTATGTAAATAAAAGAATTTTATTTGTAACCCCCACTTTGGATACATATAGTATGATAAAGCATTATGTTATGTATGTCTAATTTTTATTGATCTCAATGGATCCTTCATTACTGCACATGGGAGAAGTAATAGATAGGGATGACAGGATTTGAACCCGTGACATTTTGTACCCAAAACAAACGCGCTACCAAGCTGCGCTACATCCCTTTCAATTGGCCTATAGTGTCATTGTAGAGAATCCCCATCTTGTTTTCCACATCGTGATTTCTCCCATTGATATACAATTGCTCTTGTCATTTCTTTTTCGTCTTATATAACAATATAACATATAATAAAAGAAAAAAGAATCAAATCGATCAAATAGATATAATATAATTAACAATATAATAAAAAGTATAAATATAAAAATCGGTAATGTTCAGAAAATAAAGTGAGTGGACACTTTTTTCTGTTGTAAAGAAAGTCAAATATCATCAACAACGACATGTGTATCTGATCATATATGTATTACAATAAAAAAGGAGGATTTTCAATGCGAGATTTTAAAACATATCTCTCCGTGGCACCTGTGTTAAGCACTCTATGGTTCGGGTCTTTAGCAGGCCTATTGATAGAGATTAATCGTTTATTCCCAGATGCGTTAACATTCCCCTTTTTTTCATTCTAGTTGGGGATGAAGAAGATTATAGATAGAATAAATTATCTGTGACTAACCCTTTTTGTTTTGTTCTTTCTTTCAGTTTTTTAGGATAAAAAAGAAGGAAAGAGAAAGAATCAAAAAAGATTCATCCGCAACGAAACTCAGGTTCACGCTGAATTAATAGAGGGAGAACAAAAATGTAAAGTAAATAATAAAAGTCGCGGACAACAAACGCATACAGGATACTTAAATGAAATACTATAACTAATGGATAGTTAGAAATCATCGTATTACTTATATTCTCTATTGATTTGATTGCAATGAAATATTTAATAATCGGGGTTCGAGTCAGCAACTTCTTTTTTTCTTCTTCGTTTCGAAAATACAAGAGTTAGGTGAATAAAAAAAAAGGGGGGTTTATGGCCAAGGGTAAAAATGTCAGAGTAAAGGTTATTTTGGAATGTAACAGTTGTGTCCGAAACGATATTAATAAGGAATCGCGGGGCATTTCCAGATATATTACTCAAAAGAATCGACACAATACGCCTAGTCGATTGGAATTGAGAAAATTTTGTCCCTATTGTTACAAGCATACGATTCATGGGGAGATAAAGAAATAGAGAAAATGTAACGCGTTTGTAACCCCTCCAAGGAACAGCAATAAATTACATAATAATAAAATATTAATATAAAAATTTAATTTAATAATAAATTATAAAAATAAAACAACCCAATCCTATTTCATCCTATTTTGGTAGGATCGCAAATGAAATTCGAATTAAGAAATACGATTTAAAAGATAAGGAATAAACCATGGATAAATCCAAGCGACTTTTTCTTAAATCCAAGCGATCTTTTCGTAGGCGTTTGCCCCCAATTGGATCGGGGGATCGAATTGATTATAGAAACATGAGTTTAATTAGTCGATTTATTAGTGAACAAGGAAAAATATTATCTAGACGAGTGAATAGATTGACTTTGAAACAACAACGATTAATTACTATTGCTATAAAGCAAGCTCGTATTTTATCTTTGTTACCCTTTCTTAATAACGAGAAACAATTTGAGAGAACTGAATCGACTCCTAGAACCACGGGTCCTCGAATTAGAAATAAATAGATAGGCTATTCCTCAATTGCACTTGAATCCAAATTTCAATATGAACCCCAACTCAGATTTATATTTTGTTCGAAAAATTGGAGAACCCCGATTGGATTGTCACATCATAAGAAAAAATGGCTTCTTTTTTTAATGTGTTGATTCATTTTTACTATATTTCTCTTATTTATATTAATTTCTACTCTACCTTCCCGGAGCTCATTCTCCGGGGCCCCACTTAAATCATTACGGTGGATTCCTTCTAATCTTCTTATTTAAGGATCTGATTGGAAATCATGTAAAGACAATTTGTATTTGATATGGCTATTTGTGCAAGTATTTTACGATTAAGAAGCAACTGTCTCTTATACAGATCATGTATGGATCTGCTATAACTATAGGATACCCCAATCTCACGAATTGCTGCATTTATCCGAGTAATCCACAAACGACGAAAATTTCTCTTTTGCCTGCCCCTATCCCGATGAGCAGAACTCAAGGCTCTCATTTTCTGTTGAATAGTATTTCGAGTAAGTCGTGAATGAGTCCCTCGAAAGGTTGATGCAAATAAACGAATTTTTATTCTACGTCTCCGAGCTATATACCCTCGTCTAATTCTGGTCATTGAATCAAATTAAACTTTGATGAATAACTAATTGATTTATTTTCTTTCAGTTATTCTTTTTCCCTTTCCTGGTCTATTAATAACAAAACGGATTCTTCCAATGTATAAAAAAAAATTCCAATGGCTTTTGCTACTATGACCTTCCCAACCACCATTTTTCCAGGCATTTAACCTCGAAATAAGAAATTGTATTGATACTAGGTATCAACAAAAAAAATACTAAATTGTAACTCAAGTTGAGTATAGTATAAAGTATCAATAAATAGTAAAGGTAAATGGATAAATAAATAGTGGGTTACATCGTTTCTATGGCTACTTCTTAAACGGTGAGGTCCTCTCTATACACCGGAGCCCCTTCCACCATTAATCAATGTTATTAGTAACTTGTACAGTTCACATTCTTTGACTCTACCCATGAATTGTACAGTAATAAGTCTTTTCACAATGAGATCTACCCATACAGTAACGGTATTTAATTACAAAGGTTGGCTAGGTAGCTGACCCTGTATAGTCCGTTCTTGCAAGAGTAGGAGCCTAATTCTTTTGCTTCTTAAATATGATTTCCCCCGCTTAATGGATAACCATTTGCTACCACTGGGGAATTGCTTTTCATCTCCAATTGAGGTGATTGGATTTGCACCAATAGAAACCATAAATTTGATACGCAATGGAGGTTTTTTTCTATATTGATTGGAATTCTTCTATCCTATCCTATTCATTGGTACTGGTCATTGATACTGGAAAAAATTGTACTTTATTTTGTTCCGGCTCATGATCTGAACGGGTCGCACATACACCCGAGTACATGTTCCTCGACGCTGAGGACATCCCCGAAGAGCGGGGGATTTTGTTACATTTTTTATTGGCTGTCTTGTGTTTCTAATAAGTTGTTTAATAGTTGGCATACTTAATGGTATAGAAAATGGGCTGGTTTAGATCAATCCTAACCAGATGATTATGAATTCTTTCTATTTTCTTTTTTTTTTTACTTTACGCAGATAAAATATTCAATTTAGATTCATCCAAATTATGGTTCGAAATGGATGGAATCGCAGATTTACGTGAAATCCCCGGCATTTTCGATCGCTACCAGATCAACAATTCCATGAGCTTGGGCTTCTGTTGCTGACATAAAAACGTCCCTTTCCATGTCTTCGGATACAACCCATAAGGGGTTACCCGTTCTTTGTACATAAACCCTTGTGAGGGTTTCGCGTAGTTTCAGAAGTTCTTCCGCTTCTAGGACAAATTCTCCTGTTTGTGCCTCATAAAAAGAACTCGCAGGTTGATGGATCATTACCCTGATGATATAACATAATGAATGTTTCCGCGATCTCGTACGATTGATTGGACTAGGCAAAAAGCAAAAAGATTAAAGAATAACAAGAAAAAATAAGTATATATATATAATTGAACAACCGTACAGGCATTTTTTGTGCATTGCATACGGCTCCACAATGGACTTTTTACGTTCGTTGAGCAAAAAACGAAATAGGATCCATCAGACCCAAATCGTTAAGTGATCCATTTACCACCCTTCTTTTCGTGGGAGTTCAAAAATACTATGATGGTTCCGTTGCTTTCTATATTTATGATTTATCTCATATGTGATTCAGCAATCCCAAAGTTTCTTTTTGATCCGATCAAATAAAAAAAGTAAAAAAAAAAATGATCTTGTTTTTTTTTTTTTTCATTTGAGTATTCTTTCATATTTCATAACATAAATATTGGAAAGAGGCTTCTGGCGTGAAAAATCAAAGTTTGTGACGCTGAAATGAAGCCCGGATAGATAAGATCAAATCATAAATACCCTTTGTCTCATATTACTCGCCCGATATATAATCCCATGTTCTGAAAAAACAATAATGGTTTGTTCATATCGAACTCGAAGTGCCATGCTATTATTACTTAAATATTATCTTACAAATTCTTATTTATATTAAAATATTAAATATGGCGAAGGCATAGTTTTCTTTTTTCTTTCAAACAAAAAACTCATTGGCGCCGAGCGTGAGGGAATGCTATACGTTTCGTAATTTCTCCTCCGACCAGGATGAAAGATCCCATTGAAGCGGCTAATCCCATGCATATTGTATGCACATCTGGTGGCACAAATTGCATAGTATCATAAATTGCGACTCCGGGTATTACCCACCCGCCGGGGGAGTTTATAAACAAATAAAGATCTCTGGTCTCATCCTCTATACTGAGATATACCATCAGGCCAATAAGTTGGTTTGAGATCTCGCTATCAACTTCTTGACCTAAAAAAAGTAATCTTTCTCGATGAAGTCGGTTGATTAGGACAAAATTTTATCCCTTAGGAACCGTACACGCGCCTTTGGATGCATACGGTTCAAAAAAAAAGAATCAATGTATTGATTCTACCCTCCTTTACTTTTTTTATAGTAGGACTTTTCTACCTCCTAATGAAGGGGCTTTTTCTTCGATTTTTTTTTTAAGAAAGATTTTTTTTGCTCGAATCTTTTTAAAAAATAAAAGAATCCACTAAACTTATCGAATTAACCTCTCATTGATGTATTGTTTCATCGAAATCGAATCCAAATTACGATGTAATTTTCTTGTTCCTGAATGGGCCTCCTCAATTATTTTAGGTTTATGTTCTACTCCGGGTAAATATCTGCCCGATTTCAATTTGCACATATAGGACAAATGCTCCCAATACCACTTTTACTTTTTTCAATTCATTTCATGCCTTTCTTACAACAAATACGCGATGTAGTCATAATATTATTTCATTGATTGGCAGTTTGAGATCGCCCATATGCTATCAAGTAATCACTTATGATACAAGTGGTAATCATACATATATTACCAATTGGGTATTTTCTGAACGGAGCCTGGATACTTCATTTTATTGGATTGGTCCAACCAAGCCAACCATAAATTTTGATAATTGATAATATTAATATTGATTTCGACCCCCTCAAAAATGGATCTAATTGCATTTCACGCTCCAAATTATTGATGGTTCAAACAATCTTTTTTGGGCGAAACAGAGGGTATCTCGATCGGGGGAGAGAACGGGGAAATCCCATATGACCCAATATGTCTGACAAGTCGCACTATACGTCAACCCAAATTGCATCTTCCTCTCCAGGACTCCGAAAAGGTACTTTTGGAACACCAATAGGCATCAACTGAAAGAAAGGGGGTTAAGTACTATATTTTACTTTGATGTGGAAACGTAATATTTTTATCCCTGGATATTACCAAATAGTAAGACGAAATTAATAAGGGAAAATTATTACAAATGGGTCGGGCTCTTCGAATGATGAACAAGTATCTACGCATTCGCTCATAGAAAATGGGACCAATCCCCCATTGCGTATTGGTACTTATCGGGTATAGAATAGATCTGCTTATCTTTGTTCCTATGAACAGAATTGTTCCATTATTCCCAACGAAAGAAATGGAATTCAATATTCAATAATATGAACCCTTGTTCCAAAATAATCCACTGAAAGGGAGAGGTCCATAGCATAGTCTTTTTCCAATGCGATAAAGTTACATAGTGTCTATTTTTCTTTGATAAAGGGGTATTTCCATGGGTTTGCCTTGGTATCGTGTTCATACCGTCGTATTGAATGATCCCGGTCGGTTGATTTCTGTACATATAATGCATACAGCTCTCGTTGCTGGTTGGGCCGGTTCAATGGCTCTATATGAATTAGCCGTTTTTGATCCCTCTGACCCCGTTCTTGATCCAATGTGGAGACAGGGTATGTTCGTTATACCCTTCATGACTCGTTTAGGAATAACCAATTCGTGGGGCGGCTGGAGTATCACAGGAGGGACTATAACGAATCCGGGTATTTGGAGTTACGAGGGTGTGGCCGGGGCACATATTGTGTTTTCTGGTTTGTGCTTCTTGGCGGCTATCTGGCATTGGGTATATTGGGATCTAGAAATATTCTGTGATGAACGTACAGGAAAACCTTCTTTGGATTTGCCCAAGATCTTTGGAATTCATTTATTTCTTTCAGGATTAGCTTGCTTTGGGTTTGGTGCATTTCATGTAACAGGCTTGTATGGTCCTGGAATATGGGTATCTGATCCTTATGGACTAACCGGAAAAGTCCAATCTGTAAATCCTGCGTGGGGGGTAGAGGGTTTTGATCCTTTTGTTCCGGGAGGAATAGCCTCTCATCATATTGCAGCAGGTACATTGGGCATATTAGCGGGCCTATTCCATCTTAGTGTCCGCCCCCCCCAACGCCTATACAAAGGATTACGTATGGGTAATATTGAAACTGTCCTTTCCAGTAGTATCGCTGCTGTCTTTTTTGCAGCTTTTGTTGTTGCTGGAACGATGTGGTATGGCTCCGCAACTACCCCAATCGAATTATTTGGTCCCACTCGTTATCAATGGGATCAAGGATACTTCCAGCAAGAAATATATCGAAGGGTTGGTGCCGGACTAGATGAAAATCAGAGTTTATCAGAAGCTTGGTCTAAAATTCCAGAAAAATTAGCTTTTTATGATTACATTGGCAATAATCCAGCAAAAGGAGGTTTATTTAGAGCGGGCTCGATGGACAATGGGGATGGAATAGCGGTTGGATGGTTAGGACATCCTATCTTTAGAGATAAAGAAGGGCGTGAGCTTTTTGTACGCCGTATGCCTACTTTTTTTGAAACATTTCCAGTAGTTTTGGTAGACGGAGACGGAATTGTAAGAGCCGATGTTCCCTTTAGAAGGGCGGAATCTAAGTATAGTGTCGAACAAGTAGGAGTAACTGTTGAGTTCTATGGCGGCGAACTCGATGGAGTCAGTTATAGTGATCCTGCTACTGTGAAAAAATATGCTAGACGTGCTCAATTGGGTGAAATTTTTGAATTAGATCGTGCTACTTTGAAATCGGATGGTGTTTTTCGTAGCAGCCCAAGGGGTTGGTTCACTTTTGGACATGCTTCGTTTGCTTTGCTCTTCTTTTTCGGACACATTTGGCATGGTGCTAGAACCTTGTTCAGAGATGTTTTTGCTGGTATTGACCCAGATTTGGATGCTCAAGTGGAATTTGGAACATTCCAAAAACTTGGAGATCCAACTACAAGGAGACAAGTCGTCTGATACAATACTGCTCTTGTATCTTTTGCCTCTATTATATTTTTATTATTTAACTTTGACATAGAGTACCAGAGAAATGTTGATTTGAATCACCGCCCTTTCTTTGACTTTTGACTCTTGTCCTTTCTTAATCTGGGAGATGATCCCAAATGAACAGGTGTGGAAGCTATAATTGTAAACCACGATCAATTTATGGAAGCATTGGTTTATACATTCCTCTTAGTCTCGACTCTAGGAATAATTTTTTTCGCTATATTTTTTCGAGAGCCGCCTAAGGTTCCGACTAAAAAGGCGAAATGATTTTTCATTATCTTACATTATCTTTATCTAAATGGAAGTAAAGTAATGAGCCTCCCATATTGGGAGGCTCATTACTTTACTTCCATTTAGTCCCCGTGTTCCTCGAATGGATCTCGTAGTTGTTGAGAGGGTTGCCCAAAAGCGGTATATAAGGCGTACCCGGTAAAACTTACAAGTAAACCAGATATAAAGATGGCAACTAAGGTTGCTGTTTCCATTATTATCAAATTTCAAAACTATAACGGATCTATGATAAGATCCTTTATTTACAACGGAATAGTATACAAAGTCAACCGATCTCAACCAATGCAATAGGATTTATGGCTACACAAACCGTTGAGGATAGTTCTAGATCTGGTCCAAGACGAACTAATGCAGGGAGTTTATTGAAACCATTGAATTCAGAATACGGGAAAGTGGCTCCTGGGTGGGGAACTACCCCTTTGATGGGGGTCGCAATGGCTCTATTTGCGGTATTCCTATCTATTATTTTGGAGATTTATAATTCTTCCGTTTTACTAGATGGAATTTCAATGAATTAGGTCCATAAAAATCATGAAGTCCTGGCTTTTCAATCCAAAATGAATTACTTAGGACTCTCATTTCTAGTCTATTCTGGCAGTTCGACCGTGAAATTCTTTTGTTTCTGTATTTCCGGAATATGAGTGTGTGACTTGTTATAATTGATCCTATTGATAGTACAGAGAATGGGTCTGTCATCTTGAGAGAGATGAGTTCTGCTTCGTCGGATATTCATTTTTTTTATCTGGAGCACGGAATATATGGAATAGATCGAGAAATATTTGAACTATGATTCATACCTACTATTTATAC